CATTTTTCTAGTCATTTCTACGATCATCAATCATAGAGGAAGCCCCCTTTACCATTCTGTATAAATGTGCTATTCTATTTGTACAGATATGGTAGAGGGGCGCATTCAATCTTTGTTTGTCCATTAGTTTCCTGTTCTCTCTTGATCACGCGGGGTAGAGCAGTTTGGTAGCTCGCAAGGCTCATAACCTTGAGGTCACGGGTTCAAATCCTGTCTCCGCAATATTTTTTTTACAAAAAATCAGAGTTCTTCCTGTTAACTATAATAGAGTTTGTTAATTAGTAATGAATTAATTACCAAATTTTTACCATTTTCATTTTTTTTCTTTTGGAACGAGAGGAAAGAAAAAACGTGGTAGCGGATAAAATCACTAGACTATTATGATCGACTATACTGATTGACTCCTTTATTTCTGTATCCTATTAAAAGTATCGTATTATAATTTTATTAAATCCATTTTCATTTCCTTGGGCGGATAGCGGGAATCGAACCCGCGTCTTCTCCTTGGCAAAGAGAAATTTTACCATTCGACTATATCCGCATTTTTCGTTGATATGCAACCTTTTTTTGATCATATTTCTAAATAACTATACCAGTTTTCGGGGCGATTTCTATTATCTCTATTTTCTATTCTAAATTATACTAATTAGAAATATTATTTAGAAATATTCTAATTATATAATTATATATTAGAAATTGTATATTATATATATTTATATATTATAAATAATAATATTATTATCTATAATTTATCTAAATAAATATCATTTAGTTAAATAATTTAATTAATTTAGTTAATAAATAGTTGAATTGATTATTAAATATTAAAATTAGAGTTATTTTATTAGAATTTAGATATATTAGATAACTATAATAGTTAGATATCTATACTTCATATATTTACTTAAATTACTTAACTTAAATTACTTAATTTATATATTATTATATAATATAATAAAAAAAAGTGAAATTCCATTCTAATTATAGAAATTAAATTTAAAATTAATTAATTATTTAATTAGTTATTATTATCTATTTATAAATTATATATTTAGAAAATAGATATTTTCTATTCATATTTACTTTAGTAATTAATTACTAATTAATTAATTTATTAAAATAAAAATTTATTTGTATTTAAAATTTAAAAGAATTTTTTATTGAAAATAATTTTCTAATAATTTTGTTATCACATTCCACTTAATTTTGCATTTCCTTACATTTACAAATTACAAGAAAAAGAGGGTTTGACCCCCCCTCCAATTTTTGAGTTTTTTTGTATTTTTCATTTTCGGGACTTTTTGTTTTTGGGGAGACTTTTTATTGAACTTGAGGGTGTCTCGCAGCCTTAAAGAATTCGGGGGGGGGGTCTTTTCTTTTTTTTATATCTGGGTTCAAGAGATAAGAGAATTAAGAATACCTACCAGAAAGACTAATCCAATCCATAATGATGTACCAGAAAATACAACATTTTTGTTGCTCGACCAACCATCAGGAGAAGAAAAAACAACAGGTACACTAATCAGTAAAATTGATGAAGTAGCAATTAATGCAAAAACAGCCAATTGGAAAGCAATAGTCATGTTTCTAATCCTCCAAGCTAGATACCATTTGGTTCTTCTATCAGTAAAAAAAAATTGTAAAAAAATGCATCATGGGGGATTTTACCACGAAGACTGCCCCCTTTCCCAACTTTATTCGAACACGGAGCCAAGAGTCGTTTTTGACTTCACAAAGGGTCGTGCTAAATCCTACATCTATCTATTATATATTTATTATAGAATATATATAAACAGGTAAATAGAAATAGATAGACTTAGCGCATCATACCGAATATCTTTCTATAATGACAGTAACGGTATCAACTTGTATGTCGATCTTTCGTTCGGTGGAATAAAAAGAAAATAGTAAATATAAAACATAGAAGTAAAATAGAAATTATCTTTTGGAGAGATGGCTGAGTGGTTGATAGCCCCGGTCTTGAAAACCGGTATAGTTCTTTCGAACTAGCGAGGGTTCGAATCCCTCTCTCTCCTTTTCTCGATGAATCTATTTATGTCTTTATTGGTTGTGACTGGCTCAGTATCATAAAAGTGAATGGCTCGGCCAGGTCGGGCAGCCGAGCCAGAAAAAATTTGATTAGATTGAATTATATTAAAATGCGCTAAAAAGAAAGGAAAAAGGTAGAAGTATGACCTGATCCACATAATGAATATGTATGATAGAATCAAATGAATTGGATTCCAACTTCAAATATTGGGTCTCTTTTCTCAGTTAGTTAAGAGGAGTCATGGAAAGAACAGGTTCAAAATCACGATCAATTCCTTTTTCAAACCCGGCTGCAGCCGCACGAGCCCTTCCCGCGTGCCATAAATGACCCACGAAAAGGAAGAACCCGAGAACAAAATGAGAGGTAGCTAACCAACTTCTAGGAGAGACATAATTGACTGCATTGATCTCAGTAGCTACGCCACCCACGGAATTTAATGAACCCAAAGGC